ATCGCCATTAGAAATCAAGATATTGGGATTGGACTTGTCAATCGACTCATAACCTTTCGAGCACAAGCAATATCTATTCGAACCCCCTTTACTTGTAGGAGTACATCTTGGATCTGTCGATTATGCTATGGTCGGAGTCCGACTCATGGTGACCTGGTTGAATTGGGGGAAGCCGTAGGTATTATTTCGGGTCAATCTATTGGAGAACCGGGGACTCAACTAACATTAAGGACTTTTCATACCGGTGGCGTATTTACAGGGGGCACTGCAGAACATGTACGAGCCCCATCTAACGGTAAAATAAAATTCAACGAGGATTTGGTTCAGCCCACGCGCACACGTCACGGGCATCCTGCTTTTCTATGTTCGATAGATTTGGATATAATTATTGAGAGTGAAGATATTATGCATAATGTGACTATTCCACCAAAAAGTTTTCTTTTAGTTCAAAACGATCAATATGTCGAAACAGAACAAGTGATTGCTGAGATTCAGGCGGGAGCATACACTTTGAGTTTTAAAGAGAGGGTTCGAAAACATATCTATTCTGATTCAGAGGGAGAAATGCACTGGAGTACTGATGTGTACCATGCACCCGAATTTACATATAGTAATGTACATCTCTTGCCAAAAACAAGTCATTTATGGATATTATCGGGGGGTTCATGCGGATCTAGTGTAGTTTCTTTTTCACTCTACAAGGATCAAGATCAAATGAATATTCATTCTCTTTCTGTCGAACGAAGAGAGATTTCTAGCCTCTCGCTCTCGGTGAATAATGATCAAGCGAGACACAACTTATTTAGTTCTGATTTTTCTGCTAAAAAAGAAGGTGGAATTCTTGAGATATCTGATTATTCGGGATTTAAGAGAATCGTAGGTACTGGTCATTGTAATCTCATACATCCTGCAATTCTCCACGCGAATTCGGATTTATTGGCAAAAAGGCAAAGAAATCGATTTCTTATTCCATTCCACTCGATTCAAGAACAAGAGAAAGAGCTAATGCCCCATTCAGGGATCTCGATTGAAATACCCATAGGGGGTATTTTCCGTAGAAATAGTATTCTTGCTTATTTCGACGATCCTCGATACAGAAGAAAGAGTTCCGGAATTACTAAATATGGGACTCTGGGGGCGCATTCAATCGTCAAAAAAGAGGACTTGATTGAGTATCGAGGACTCAAAAAAATTAAGCCAAAATACCAAATGCAAATAGATCGCCTTTTTTTCATTCCCGAGGCAGTGCATATTTTTCCCGAATCTTCTTACCTAATGGTACGGAATAATAGTATCATTGGAGTAGATACACGAATCACTTTAAATATAAGAAGCCGAGTGGGCGGATTGGTGCGAATGGAGAGAAAAAAAGGGGGGATTGAACTAAAAATATTTTCGGGAGATATCCATTTTCCCGGAGAGATAGATAAGATATCCCGACACAGTGGCATCTTGATACCGCCCGAAAGGGAAAAAAAAAAACTTAAGGAATCCACTAAGGAATCAAAAAAATTGAAAAAATGGATCTATGTTCAACGGATCGCACCTACCAAGAAAAAGTATTTTGTTTTGGTTCGACCCGTAGTCACATATGAAATAGCGGACGGTATAAATTTAGCACCACTCTTCCCCCAGGATCCGTTGCGGGAAAAGGATAATATGAAATTTCGAGTTGTCAATTATGTCCTTTATGGGAAGGGCAAAGCTGCTCGGGGAATTCCTGATACAAGTATTCAATTAGTTCGGACGTGTTTTGTGTTGAATTGGGACCAAGACAAAAAAAGTTCTTCCGTCGAAGAGGTTTGTGCTTCCTTTGTTGAAGTACGTACAAATGGTCTGATTCGCGATTTCTTAAGAATCAACTTAGTGAAATCCCAAATTTCATATATCAGAAAAAGGAATCATCCGTCAGGTTCAGGATTGATCTCTGATAATGGTTCCGTTCGCACCAATAGCAATCCGTTTTATTCCGTTTTTGGCAAGGCGGGGGTTGAACAATCACTTAGCCAAAATCAAGGAACTATTCGTACGTTGTTGAATAGAAATAAGGAAGGCCAATCTTTGAGAATTTTGTCATCATCTAATTATTTTCGAATGGGTCCATTGAACGATGTAAAATATCACAATGTGATAAAACAATCAATTCCAACTCAAAAAGATTCTCTAACCCCAATTAGGAATTCGTTGGGACCTTTAGGAACAGTCCTTCAAATTGCGAATTTTTATTCATTTTACTATTTAATAACTCATAATCATCTCTCGGTAACTAACTATTTGAAACTTGACAATTTAAAACAGCCTTGTCAAATACTTAAATATTATTTAATGGATGAAAACGGGGAAATTTCGAATCCTGATACAGACAGTAAGATCATTTTGAATCCATTTAATTTGAATTGGTATTTTCTCCATCATAATTATTGTAAGGAAATGTCCCCGAGAATTAGTCTTGGGCAGTTTCTTTGTGAAAATGTATGTATAACCAAAAACGGACCACACCTAAAATCTGGTCAAGTTTTAATTGTTCAAGTCAACTCTGTAGTAATACGATCAGCTAAGCCTTATTTGGCTACTCCTGGAGCAACTGTTCATGGGCATTATGGAGAAAGCCTTTACGAAGGGGATACATTAGTTACATTTATATATGAAAAATCGAGATCGGGTGATATAACGCAGGGTCTTCCAAAAGTAGAACAAGTGTTAGAAGTGCGTTCGCTTGATTCAATATCGATGAACCTAGAAAAGAGAGTTGAGGGTTGGAACGCGCGTATAACAAGAATTCTTGGGATTCCCTGGGGATTCTTGATTGGTGCTGAGCTAACTATAGTGCAAAGTCGTATCTCTTTGGTTAATAAGATCCAAAAGGTTTATCGATCGCAGGGGGTGCAGATCCATAATAGGCATCTAGAAATTATTGTACGGCAAATAACATCAAAAGTCTTGGTTTCAGAAGATGGAATGTCTAATATTTTTTTACCCGGCGAACTGATTGGATTGTTACGAGCGGAACGAACGGGGCGCGCTTTGGAAGAAGTGATCTGTTATCGAGCTATCTTATTGGGAATAACGAGAGCATCTCTGAATACTCAAAGTTTTATATCCGAAGCAAGTTTTCAAGAAACCACGCGAGTTTTAGCAAAAGCAGCTCTCCGAGGTCGTATCGATTGGTTGAAAGGCTTGAAGGAAAACGTTGTTCTGGGGGGGATAATACCCGTTGGTACCGGATTCAAAGGATTAGTGCACTGTTCAAGGCAGCATAACACCATTCTTTTGGAAAGACAAAAAGGGAATTTATTCGGGGGGGAAATGAGAGATATTTTCTTACACCACAGAGAATTATTTGACTCTTGCATTTCAACGACTTTCCATGATACATCAGAGCAATTGCTTAGAGGGTTTAATGAGTCCTAGGAGCGGATTCTTTTAAGTATTTGTGATCATTTGATTTCTTAATGGTAAGAAAAAAAAAGATAATAATGAATAGAAAGTAATGAATGGCCTGGATCGTGTATCAATTATCAATGGTCAATCTCTGGTAGAAGAGAAGGTTCCCTCGGAACAATTCTTTATTTCAGGGCGCCTCGTCTCTTTTTTTTTTTAAGAGGAAGTGGGGGAGAAATGGCAAGAAGATATTGGAACATCCATTTGGAAGAGATGATGGAAGCAGGAATCCATTTTGGTCATGGTACTCGGAAATGGAATCCTAGAATGGCACCTTATATATCTGCAAAACACAAAGGTATTCATATTACAAATCTGACTCGAACTGCTCGTTTTTTATCAGAAGCTTGTGATTTAGTTTTTGATGCAGCAAGTAGGGGAAAACAATTCTTAATTGTTGGTACTAAAAATAAAGCAGCTGATTCAGTCGCGCGAGCTGCAATAAGGGCTCGGTGTCATTATGTTAATAAAAAATGGCTCGGTGGTATGTTAACGAATTGGTCCACTACAGAAACAAGACTTCACAAGTTCAGGGATTTGAGAACGGAACAAAAAAAGGGGAGACTCGACAGTCTTCCCAAAAGGGATGCCGCTCTTTTGAAGAGACAATTATCACGCCTGCAAACGTATCTGGGCGGGATTAAATATATTACGAGGGCACCCGATATTGTAATCATCGTCGATCAGCACGAAGAATATACGGCTCTTCGAGAATGTATCACTTTGGGAATTCCAACAATTTGTTTAATCGATACAAATTGTGACCCCGATCTCGCAGATATTTCGATTCCAGCAAACGATGACGCTATAGCTTCAATCCGATTAATTCTTAACAAATTAGTATTCGCAATTTGTGAGGGTCGCTCTAGCTATATACGAAATCGTTGATTAATAATAAGATAAATCAATTTTTTTGGTAACTCCATGGATTTATGGCTGGGGTACTATTCCTGAATCGCACAAAACAAAATAGACAAAAACTGGTGGATATTATGGAATTAGCAGATATTCAAAATCTACAATTCAAGTAGACAAGTCGAAAAGAAGATGGTTGAATCAAAATAATTCCTTTTAAATTTCTATTTCGGTCAGAGGGCAATATGAATGTTCTATCATGTTCCATCAACACACTAAAGGGGTTATACGATATATCCGGTGTGGAAGTAGGCCAACATTTCTATTGGCAAATAGGCGGGTTCCAAGTCCATGCCCAAGTACTTATTACTTCTTGGGTTGTAATTGCTATCTTATTAGGTTCAGCCTTTATAGCCGTTCGGAATCCACAAACCGTTCCGACTGCCAGTCAAAATTTCTTCGAATATGTCCTTGAATTCATTCGAGACGTGAGCAAAACTCAGATTGGAGAAGAATACGGCCCATGGGTTCCCTTTATTGGAACTATGTTTCTTTTTATTTTTGTTTCGAATTGGTCTGGTGCTCTTTTACCTTGGAAAATCATAGAGTTACCTCATGGGGAGTTAGCCGCACCTACGAATGATATAAATACTACCGTTGCTTTAGCTTTGCTCACGTCAGTAGCATACTTCTATGCGGGTCTTTCCAAAAAGGGATTAGGTTATTTCAGTAAATACATTCAACCGACTCCAATTCTGTTACCCATTAACATTTTAGAAGATTTCACAAAACCCTTATCACTTAGTTTTCGACTTTTCGGCAATATATTAGCCGATGAATTAGTAGTTGTTGTTCTTGTTTCTTTAGTCCCTTTAGTGGTTCCTATACCTGTCATGTTCCTTGGATTATTTACAAGCGGTATTCAAGCTCTTATTTTTGCAACTTTAGCTGCGGCTTATATAGGCGAATCTATGGAGGGACATCATTGACTCGTTTTCGAAATTGTCTTTTTTTGTAGCTTAGAACAAGGCAATGTATGTGTAATTCAAGATAATCGACTTAGGAAACATACATATCCAACCATAAATCTTACAAATACAGAATATACGACCAAGAGTCGTATAAAAAAAAAATTGAAATTGGGGAATTTTAGGAAAGAGATCGAAAGGATCTTTTTCCTAAAATTCCTCTTTGGCCTTATTATATCATCCCCCCCCGCCAATTAATATTTTCTTTATATTGTTTTGTTCATTATTTGTTCATTCAATTCCAATAGCAAATACCAAGAGTGATAATTTGAATAAAAATTCTTAGAGTATCACAGGCGGGTGATTAAAAAAAAGAAAAGAAAGATGCTTTCTAAAATGATTCCCTTTTTAGCTAAAAGGATTCCCTTTTTAGTTTATTTTAGTCAATTCTTCAATTCAACGATTGACCAAAAGAAAATATTAATATAATAAATAATAAATTGCATGACCGTACCTCAATCAAATACTGATATTGAGTTCTATCCAATGATTCGCCCCAATGAATTCGTCTATTTCGAGTGTAGCCATGTTGGATAATGATAAATAAAAGGAATAGAAAAAAATTCCTAAAAAAAGAGATTCATAAAAAATGGGGTGATTAGGCGAGGGGGACATAATTAGGTATATGGAATCAAATGCCAACTCTTGTGGGTTTTTTGAAAAGGGGTTCTAGAATACGATTGACTTTCCGATACGAATACTTTGAATCTAAGATATGAATAGTTGGTTTACGTTCTGGAAGAAAGACATGTATATGGGATATTAGATATTGCTAGTTATATATGAACTAAAGATACATCTAATCCACCCTACTCTTGCGACTCTTGTGAATTTCGATAGGGATTCCAATAGAAATTATTCGATTTCGTCTTTGCTTTGACTGGGAATTGAATCAATAAAAATAAAGAGATGAAATAAAGTAAAGAAAACGAACGAAGAATTCAAAAAAGGGTCCCGAAAAAAGAAATGGAAGAACAAAAGTCGTATGGATTCATAAAAATCCTGTGTTGTGCCCGTGGATCGGAACTAAAAAAGAGATATCGAAATAGTTTTGATGGTTCAATAATAATATTATTATTCCAATTCGGAGTTCCTAGTTACTTCGGCTGGATGAATCCCAGTGACGGAATAATTAAGTCATAATTCATTGGACGATTGTATCATTAACGATTTCTTTAGTTTTTGTTTTTCTTTATTTTCATTTTAGTGCGAGGAACTTATCATGAATCCACTGATTTCTGCCGCTTCCGTTATTGCCGCCGGGTTGGCTGTTGGGCTTGCTTCTATTGGACCTGGAGTTGGTCAAGGTACTGCTGCGGGCCAAGCAGTAGAGGGAATTGCGAGACAACCCGAGGCGGAGGGAAAAATACGAGGTACTTTATTGCTTAGTCTGGCTTTTATGGAAGCTTTAACAATTTATGGACTGGTTGTAGCATTAGCGCTTTTATTTGCGAATCCTTTTGTTTAATCCTATAAATAGGAAGGGGAATTGACTTATTTTTTTTCTTATTGATTAGATCGGTGTTTCGGGCTTTTTCGAATTCTATCAAGATTTAACTCCTACAATTGGAAGGACTTATTTGAGGATCAGGAATTAAAATAAGCATACCAATTCGCTTTTTTCTTTCCCTTTCTTAGTCTAAAGTAAGGAAAACCCTCTTTTTAAGGGATGTTGCAACAAACGAGGGGTTTTGCAATTGACAGAAGTCCCGGTCCCTAATACTAAATAGTATCCTTCTTAGCGGGAATCCCCAATTTCCAATTCAAAGAAAGGATTTCAAAATCTAATTTTTGACTCTGTGTCGAAATAGGTAAATTACTAATTTTTTTTAGTCTATCTAAAAGAGGAGATCATATGAAAAATGGAACCGATTCTTTCGTTTCTTTGGTTCACTGGCCATTCGCCGGGAGTTTCGGGTTTAATACCGATATTTTAGCAACAAATCCAATAAATCTAAGTGTAGTGCTTGGTGTATTGATCTTTTTTGGAAAGGGAGTGTGTGCGAGTTGTTTATTTCAAGAATAGGCTGGACCCAACCAGCTGCACTTTTTTTTTTCGTTATAACTAAGGACCAAAGGGAAAAGGGTGCATGATTCCGCGAATTACTTCTGAATCAATTTCAAATCATATTTAAGAACCATAGCATTTCGTGATTTGTTGGTAAATCTATTTTGA